CTATCACAAGAATTACAAAGCCTTATAGAAACCCTAATATTCTTGCAGAATTTATAGCCGGACAATTAAAGAATAGAGTTTCATTTCGAAAAGCAATGAAAAAGGCTATTGAATTAACTGAACAAGCGGATACAAAAGGAATTCAAGTACAAATTTCAGGGCGTATCGACGGAAAAGAAATTGCGCGTGTCGAATGGATCAGAGAGGGTAGGGTTCCCCTACAAACCATTCGGGCTCAAATTGATTATTGTTCCTATACAGTTCGGACTATCTATGGGGTATTGGGCATAAAAATTTGGATTTTTATAGACAAGGAAGAGGAATACAAAAAACTTTAATTGTTTTTCCCTTCTATCTATTGATAGAACAAAATCGGAGGAAACTCGTTCATTCGTTTTTCTAACCAATCAAACTAATTCTTAATTCTATAGGGTAAAATAAAAATTTGATTGACCTTTTGATATAATTGCTATGCTTAGTGTGTGACTCGTTGGTTTTGGTTAGGATTAAAAAAGATCGGCCCAGTAGTCTGTCTGAAAACCAACTCATCACTTCGTATTATCGGAATTTAAAAGAACCAGTCAAGATATACTAAATGGGTCATATCTTTGTAACAACTGAAATTTTTTTGAATAAACTTTCATTCTAAGTTTAAAGTAAAATACAGAATAGATATAAGATATAGGGGGTGGAAGGATGAGAGAAAGAGATAAAAAAATATCTATGACATAGAATTCCAATATGTAAGGTCTACGAGTCATCTCATAAAAGACTAAAAGACAGTGTAATAAAGCATCAATACTAATTGATTCATCCATAATGAAATATTAAATGAATCTACGTAATAGAAAAAAATCAAGAGCTTCGAGCCAATAAAGACTAAGAAAGTTGACTCAAGAATAAATTCGATTGTGAGCTCCGTTGTAGAAATTCTGACCTAACCATTAAGTACGAAGCGGTGGGAACGATGAAACCTGTGAATATAAAAGATTTTATTGAACAACTGAATCTTACTGATTCACTAGTTGGGATGGCGAAATAAACCGGAAATAAATTCATCTATTATAAGAAGTCACGAACAAGTGCTACGACTGAAATGGAGATTGCAAGAGTAAATATTCGCCCGCGAAAACTTTATTTTTTTAATTAGTAAACTTGGATTAAAGGACAAAAGAAAATAAAGATTTATTAAAACGTTAGAAAAACGATTTTTTATAAAAAATTTTATAAAAACGTTCTAATATCTCTATTCAAATGAATTGAAATTCAATTTTGAATACTTTTTATTTTATTCGCGAGGAGCCGGATGAGAAGAAACTCTCACGTCCAGTTCTGTAATAGAGATGGAATTCCAAAACAACCATCAACTATAACCCCAAAAGAACTAGATTCCGTAAACAACATAGAGGAAGAATGAAGGGAATATCTTATCGAGGTAATCATATTTGTTTCGGTAAATATGCGCTTCAAGCACTTGAACCCGCTTGGATCACATCTAGACAAATCGAAGCAGGTCGACGAGCAATGACACGAAACGCACGCCGTGGTGGAAAAATATGGGTCCGTATATTTCCCGACAAACCAGTTACAGTAAGACCGGCTGAAACACGTATGGGTTCGGGGAAAGGATCCCCTGAATATTGGGTAGCTGTTGTTAAGCCGGGACGAATATTATATGAAATAGGTGGAGTAACCGAAAATATAGCCAGGCGGGCTATTTTAATAGCAGCATCCAAAATGCCTATACGAACTCAATTTATTATTTCAGGATAAAGAATGTAGAGCTGGCAGAACTGGATCTTGGGATGAAATAAAACCGCAAGTTTCTTTTTTAGACAAACAATATTTCTTTTATTTTCTTCATCCTTTGTATTGAAAGAATATACTAAAAAATTGATATGATTCAACCTCAGACCTATTTAAATGTAGCGGATAACAGCGGAGCTCGAGAATTGATGTGTATTCGAATTATAGGGGCTAGTAATCGCCGATATGCTCATATCGGTGACGTTATTGTTGCTGTGATCAAAGAAGCAGTACCAAACATGCCCCTAGAAAAATCTGAAGTAGTCAGGGCTGTCATTGTTCGTACCTGTAAAGAACTTAAACGCGACAGCGGCATGATAATACGATATGATGACAATGCTGCAGTTGTGATTGATCAAGAAGGAAATCCAAAAGGAACTCGCATTTTTGGTGCAATCCCACGGGAATTGAGACAATTAAATTTTACTAAAATAGTTTCATTAGCTCCCGAGGTATTATAAGCTACTGAGGTATTATAAAATGAGATCATAATGTCCTTGAGGTATTTAAAATAAATCGATTTTAAGAACTAGATTAATTATTAATTAGTAGGTTGTGTCTCACGCATATATCTTGAAAAATTCATATTCATAAACTAATAAAAACAAGAAACACATGTTGATTATATCCAATTTTGAGACACCAAGAAATTTAGTTTATCATGGGTAGAGACAATATTGCTGAGATAATAACCTCCATACGAAATGCTGGTATGGATAGAAAACGAGTTGTTCGCATACCATCGACTAATATTACCGAAAATATTGTTAAAATACTTTTCCGAGAAGGTTTTATCGAAAACGTCAGAAAACATCGAGAAAAAAACAAATATTTTTTGGTTTTAACCCTGCGACATCGAAGGAATAGGAAAAAACCCTATAGAAATTTTTTAAATTTAAAACGGATCAGTCGACCCGGTTTACGAATCTATTCTAACTCTCAACGAATTCCTAGAATTTTAGGTGGGATGGGGATTGTAATTCTTTCTACCTCGAGAGGTATAATGACAGACCGTGAGGCTCGACTAGAAGGAATCGGCGGAGAAATTTTGTGTTATATATGGTAATCCTTTTAATATCGAAATGTGATCCAAAATCTCTTCCTGTTTGTAAAAAAAAAAAGAAAGGGTATGGGTTATCTAATGTCGTTTCTCCTCCATTAGTTGAGACTTCAAGGAGGCTTGACCTGAAATGAAAGAACAAAAATGGATCCACGAAGGTTTAATTACTGAATCGCTTCCTAACGGCATGTTCCGGGTTCGGTTAGATAATCAAGATCTGATTCTAGGTTATGTTTCAGGAAAAATCCGACGTAGTTTTATACGGATACTGCCGGGAGATAAAGTAAAAATTGAAGTAAGTCGTTATGATTCAACCAGAGGACGTATAATTTATCGACTACAAAACAAGGATTCGAAAGATTAGGCGGTTTTTATTCAATATGATTCGAGATAAAAAATTTCAAGAAACTTATTTTCTACCAATGAAATAGATTCAGAATTAAGATTAAGGAATAACAAATATGAAAATAAGAGCTTCAGTTCGTAAAATTTGTGAAAAATGTCGACTAATCCGCAGGCGGGGACGCATTATAGTAATTTGTTCCAACCCGAGACATAAACAAAGACAAGGATAATCAGACTCACTATCACTATAGTATCACTACACTATAAGGACCTGATGTACAAATAAAGAATCTTTTTTGGCATGAAATGGATATGTCCATAGATTTCTGACTCATATTTATGAGATGATACAATATGGCAAAAGCTATACCGAGAGCTGGTTCACGTAGGAATGTACGTATTGGTTCACGTAAGAGTGCACGTAGAATACCAAAAGGAGTTATTCATGTTCAAGCAAGTTTCAATAATACCATTGTTGCGGTTACAGATGTACAGGGCCGGGTGGTTTCCTGGTCCTCGGCCGGTACTTGTGGATTCAAGGGTACGAGAAGAGGGACACCCTTTGCTGCTCAAACTGCAGCAGCAAGTGCTATTCGTACAGTCATTGATCAGGGTATGCAACGAGCAGAAGTCATGATAAAGGGTCCCGGTCTAGGAAGAGACGCAGCATTACGAGCTATTCGTAGGAGTGGTATACTATTAACTTTTGTACGGGATGTAACCCCTATGCCACATAATGGCTGCAGGCCTCCGAAAAAAAGACGTGTGTAGAAATGAACAATGAAGAAATTTCAAAAGAAACAAGAGAAATAAATAATTCAATCAAATAAAATAATATTACTATGGTTCGAGAGAAAGTAACAGTATCTACTCGGACACTACAGTGGAAGTGTGTTGAATCAAGAGCAGATAGTAAACGTCTTTATTATGGGCGCTTTATTCTGTCTCCACTTATGCAAGGCCAAGCCGATACAATCGGCATTGCGATGCGAAGAGCTTTGCTTGGAGAAATAGAAGGGACGTGTATCACACGTGTAAAATTTGAGAATGTCCCCCATGAATATGCTACTATAACGGGTATTCAAGAATCGATACACGAAATTTTAATGAATTTGAAAGAAATTGTATTGAGAAGTAATCTATATGGAACTTGTGACGCGTCTATTTGTGTCAGAGGTCCTGGATATGTAACTGCTCAAGATATCATCTTACCGCCTTATGTAGAAATTGTCGACAATATACAACATATAGCTGGCTTGACAGAACGAATTGATTTGTGTATTGGATTAGAAATTGAGAGAAATCGAGGATATCTTATAAAAACGCCACGTAACTTTCAAGATGGAAGTTATCCTATAGATGCGGTATTCATGCCTGTTCGGAACGTGAATCATAGTATTCATTCCTATGGGAATGGGAATGAAAAACAAGAGATACTGTTTCTCGAAATATGGACAAATGGGAGTTTAACTCCAAAAGAAGCACTTCATGAAGCCTCCCGGAATTTGATTGATTTATTTATTCCCTTTTTACATAAGGAAGAAGAAAACTGACTTTGATAAGACAATCAACACACGATTCCTTTATCCCCTTTTACTTTTCACGATCAATTGGATAAACTTAGAAAAAAATAGCATTGAAATCGATTTTTATTGATCAACCCTAATTATCTATTAGGGCCTATAATTGCCTCAAAAGGTCCAATATATATATATATATTGGACCTTTTAACTAACAGCCAAGAAGGTCTTATTAAAATTTAACATTTTCACCTCGAATAGATTTAAAA